CTCTTGATCTGTAACTCAATACAGAAATCAATGGGGTCTCTCAAGTTAGCTATAGGTTGTGTCGTATCAACGATTTCTACGGAAGGCGGTAAGATTATATCTTGAGCGGTTATGTATCTAGGACCTTTGACGCAAATTGATGCGTCTCTAATTCCATAGAGATTACTTCTCAATACAATTTCTTTCAAATTTAGTAAAATTTCTTGTATGGATTCTTTAATACCTACTATTGTAGAATATTCGTGTGGCACGTTCCAAAATTTTGCGCGTGTGATACATGTTCCTTCTATTTCTCCAAGTAAAGCTCTTCGCAAAGCAATACCGACAGTATCTGCTTGACCTTTTCTAAGTGGGGACAGAATGAAACGACCATAATAAAGACGCTTACTATCTACTCTTGATTCAACACACTTCCACTGTAGTGTTTGGGTGGATCCTGTTACCTCCTCTCGAACCATAATAGACTAGTATTTATTTGATCATTGAATCGTTTATTTCTCTTGAAAGCGGTTTAATTCTTTTACAGACGTCCTTTTTTAGGAGGTCGACATCCATTATGCGGCATAGGTGTTACATCGCGTATACAACTTAACCGTACACCACTTTTAGCAATGGCTCGTAATGCGGCATCTCTTCCGCTACCAGCCCCTTTTACCATAACTTCTGCTCGTTGCAAACCCACTGTACGAATAGCATCTACTGCTGTTCTTTGACCGGCATAGGGTGATGCTTTTCTTGAGCTTTTGAATCCACAAGTACCTGCGGAGGACCAGAAAACCACCCGACCTTGCGGGTCTGTAACAGTTATAATGGTATTGTTGAAACTGGCTTGAACATGAATAACCCCTTTTGTTATTCTACGTGCACTCTTCCGTAAACTAAAACGGGCATTCCTACGCAAACCAATACGCACTTTCTTACGTGAACCTATTTTTGGTATAGCTTTTGTCATATTTTATTATCTCATAAATATGAGTTAGAAATAACAAAAAGAAAAAAGATACAAAGATATCCGTTTCAGGGTTAAATATATCCTTTACTTTCATTTTTTGATTCGGAATTTGGACATTTCTGTGGGTACTTTTTTTACTTTTTAGAAAGGAAAGCTCCTTTTTCGAAAGATTACCCCTGTCTTTGTTTATGCTTCGGATTGGAACAAATGACTCTAATTCGCCCACGCCTACGAATCAGTCGACACTTTGTACAAATTTGACGAACGGAAGCTCTTATTTTCATATTTAGGTATTCCTTTCTTAAACGATGAATCTACTCTTTTGGAAAAATAAGCCTCTTGACTTAAATTTGGAAATTTGGAATTTTTTTCCTAGAAAAAACTAATCCTTTCAATCTTTGGTATCCTTCAAATCTTCAGTATCTTTCGAGTCTTCGGTACGCTTCGAATCCTTATGGGGAAGTCTATAAATTATACGCCCCTTGCTTGAATCATAACGACTTACTTCAATTTTGACCCTATCCCCCATCAGTATTCGTATAGAACTAGACCGGATTTTTCCTGAAATATAGCCCAGGATGATGGTGTCATTCTCTAAGCGAACTCGGAACATTCCGTTGGGTAGGGCTTCCGTAACTAAACCTTCGAAAGTAACTTTTGCTTCTCTCGGGTTTTTTTTTTCTCTCCTATTTTTTTTTTCTGTCATATTTTTTTCTCCTATTTTTCTATTTGGATTTTCAAAATAGGAAGTTCGAGATAGAATTCGGGTACTATAGGCGGGGCCTTTACCATATATAACATAAAACTTCTCCCCCAATTCTGTTTAGTCGAGCTTCTCGATCTGTCATTATACCTTGAGAAGTAGAAAGAATAGCAATTCCCATTCCGCCCAAAACCTTAGGAATTCCTTGATAGTTAGCATAAATTCGTAAGCCTGGTCGGCTGATACGCTTTAAAAAGGTTCTAGTTCTATATATTCCCTTTCTATTCTTTCTCTTTTGATGTCGCAAAGTTGAAACCAAGAAATATCCTCTACTTTCTTGATGATGTTTCCGAACACTTTCAATAAAACCCTCTCGTAGAAGTATTTTAACAATGTTTTCGGTAATATTTGTAGATACTACTCGAACAGTTCCTTTTTTACTCATGCCTGCGTTTCTTATAGAGGTTAGTAAATCAGCAATAGTGTCCTTGCCCATAAGACTCTAATTCTAGGTTCCTCCTAATTTTTAGATAATCAACATGTTTTCCTTTTTCTTTTAATTTTGGATTTTAAAGCATATACGTAAAACATAATCTACTAATTTTTTCTTTGATCTATATCTCGTCTACTAGTATTTATAATACTTCAGGAGCTAATGAAACTATTTTAGTAAAATTCAATTCTCTCAGTTCCTCGGCAATCGCGCCAAAAACTCGAGTTCCTTTTGGATTTCCTTTTTGATCAATGATAACTGCTGCATTGTCATCATAGCGTATTATTATACCGTCTTCACATTTGAATTCTTTACATGTACGTACAATTACAGCTCGAATTACTTCGGATCTTTCTAGAGGCATTTGGGGCACTGCGTCTTTGATTACAGCAACAATAATATCACCAATACGAGCATATCGCTGATTACCAGCAGCTCCTATGACTCGAATACACATCAATTTTCGAGCTCCACTGTTATCCGCTACATTTAAAAGGGTCTGAGGTTGAATCATATTATTTGGATTTCAATTTGTTATTTCACTGCAAAGGAATGAAAGAAATATTGTCTTTCCAGAAGGAAAAAACTGGTGTTTTTTATCTTCAATACTCCTTTTTGGGGTTCTATATCTCTAATCTAAGAAATTGGCTTCGTATGGGCATTTTACTGGCAGCTATGGAGATAGCTGCTCTAGCTACAGTTTCAGATACTCCGCTCATTTCATAAAGTATTCGACCTGGTTTAACAACGGCTACCCAATATTCGGGGGATCCCTTTCCTGAGCCCATACGTGTTTCTGTGGGTCTTAGTGTAACCGGTTTGTCGGGAAATATACGTACCCATAGTTTTCCACCACGACGTGCATATCGTGTCATTGCTCTTCGTCCCGCTTCTATCTGTCTCGCTGTAATCCAAGCGGGTTCAAGTACTTGAAGAGCATATCTACCAAAACAAATACGATTGCCTCGGCAGGATTTTCCCTTCATTCTTCCTCTATGTTGTTTACGAAATCTAGTTCTTTTGGGGTTATAGTCGATGGTTCTTTTTTAGTTCCATCTCTACTGCAAAACTGGACATGAGAGTTTCTTCTCATCCAGCTCCTCGCGAATGAAATGAGAAAGCGTGCAAATTTTTCTAATTCCATAATATTCCAAAATATTACGGATAGATATACATCAATATATAATAGAATAGGTTTTTTTATTTTGAATTTCTTAAAATAGAAAAATATATAGTCAAGAAAGAAGATCTAGAATATATCCAAATTCTATATTTGTAGATAATGTAATCTATCTTTTTTATAAGGAATATCCTTATTTTTAACCTTATTGAATCATAGTAAAGTATTCTAATCCAATAAAGATTTCGCGGGCGAATATTTACTCTTTCTTGTCTTATTTGTTAATTTATAACCTTACCAAATAAAGCAATTTTTTTGGTTTGTTCCGCCATCCCACCCAATGAAGTATTAGGATACTTTTCAATAAAATTAATCCTATGCAGTCATAGGTTTTGTCGTTCCCACAGCTTCTCCTTTAATGGTTAGGTTTGAATCCTGCAATGGAGCTTCCAAACTTTCCGAGTTCATTTTCTCAGTTTTATTAACCCGGGCTGCTCTTTATTATTGCTTTAAATTTTTATTTATTGTTTCACAAAATTACGATTTTAAATTCTCTCTTATTTTTATTATTTTAATATATTGATGCTTTATCACATTGCCTTTTATGATGTAATTCATAGACCATACAAATTGGAATCTTATATCTTTCTTATTCTTCTTCCTTCTATCTATCATCCCTCCTTTTATCCACATCCCTTTAGTTTTCTTTCACAACCTAGAATCCGGTTTCTTTTTTAGAGAAAAAAAATGCAGTTGCTACAACTATATGATAGATCTACTCATTTATGATAGATGTATTTATTCACATAGTGACTGTTTCTTAGTTAGGATCTCGACAATACGAAGCAATAGGTTGGTTATTAGTTAATTTTCTATAATTACTAAGTTTTTTTATTTTTAGTAGGGTTCGGTCAATTTTTTTTTTTTTGAATTTCCATTTTTGACCATAAAGAAAAAACTAACGAGTCACACACTAAGCATAGCAATTATATTAAAAGATTTATCAATTTTCATTAAATCTTATAGAAAGAGGTATAATTTCTTCTTTTTTCGGGGATTTTTGGAAAAATAAGACTCTTGTCTTTTTTATTCTATCACTGGCCAGAGTGAGAAGACAAGGTTAGGTTAGTTATTCTTCTTCTACGAATATCCAAATTTTTACACCTAATACTCCATAGATAGTTCGAATTGGATAGCAGCAATAATCAATTTTAGCGCGAATTGTTTGGAGGGGAAGTCTACCCTTTTTGATGCATTCGGCACGTGCAATTTCTTTCCCTCCTAGACGGCCCGCAATTTGGATTTTGACTCCCTTTATATCTGCTTTTTTAGTTAATTCAATGGCTTTTTTCATTGCCTTTCGGAATGAAACTCTATTTTTTAATTGGAAAGCTATATATTCTGCAAGAATGTTAGGTTGTCTATAAGGTTCTTTAACTTTTTCGATAGCAATATTAAGTTTCTGATTTACAGAATTCACTTCCTTTTGGATATCTTTCTCTAATTCTTCGATTGCACCTTTTTTCTTTAATAAATTAGGAAATCCAATATGGATTATAACGTGAATTGTATCGATTTCTTTTTGAATTTCTATATGTGTAATTACTTCGGAACTTGCGTCTGATTCTATTTTTCTATTCGAGCTTTTTTTCCTATTCTTTTGTATATAGTTCTTGATACAATTCCGTATTTTTTTATCTTCTTGGAGACCTTCAGAATAATTTTTTGGTTGTGCGAACCAAAAGGAATGGTGATTTTGGGTTGTACCAAGTCTGAAACCGAGTGGATTTATTTTTTGTCCCATATTTTTCTATTCTATTTTTTTTTTACTGGGAATCGAAATCTTAGGTTGATCTAAAGGTTATTTAGATTTCTTTACTATATTTAGTACAATTGTTATATGACACATGGTTTTTTTTATAGGATAACCACGTCCTCGAGCTCGAGGTCTGAATTTTTTCATAATAGTACTCCTACTCACTTCGGCTTTTGTTATGAATAAATTCGCTTTGTCGAAATCCCTATAATGAGTAGCATTTGATGCTGCCGAATAAACCAACTTTAAGATAGGATAAGATGCTCGATAAGGCATGAGGTTCAGTATCATAACGGTTTCCTCGTAGTAACGCCAGCGAATCTCATCAAGAACTCTTTGTGCTTTAAAAACGGACATATGTATGCGTTTTTGTGCTTTGAAAACCCGTTCGAACTTAAGGAGACGATCAGTTGGAACTTTTCTTGCGAGTTTCCGTAGCCCGTTCCTTTTCTTCTTTATCCTAGGGGTATACTTTACCAATTTGAAACTTGTCATAAATAAGGTTATTCCCCGCCTACCTTTACTTTATTTGAATCCTATAAATTTTGTTTATTCTGAATCTTTCTATTCTGAATTCAGTTAACGACGAGATTTAGTATCCTTTCTTGCACTTTCATAACTCGTGAAATGCCGAGTAGGCACGAATTCCCCCAATTTGCGACCTACCATAGGATTTGTTATGTAAATAGGTATATGTTCCTTTCCATTATGAATCGCGATTGTATGGCCAACCATTGCGGGTAGAATGCTAGATGCCCGGGACCACGTTACTATTGTTTCTTTCTCCTCCTTCATATTGACCTTTTCGATTTTTGTCAATAAATGACGAGCTACAAAAGCATTCGTTTTTTTCGTGTCACAGCTGATTACTCCTTTTTTCATTTTAAAGAATGGCATCCTATGTCCACTATCTCGATCGAGGTATGGAGGTCAGAATAAATAGAATAATGATGAGTGGAAAAAGAGAAAATCCCTTAGCTGGATAAGGGGCGGATGTAGCCAAGTGGATCAAGGCAGTGGATTGTGAATCCACCATGCGCGGGTTCAATTCCCGTCGTTCGCCCATCGCATTATTGCAATGCAATTTTCCATATTCCTAGTTACGTATTTACTTACGGCGACGAAGAATAAAACTATCACTATATTTTTTCCTTTTCCTAGTTCTTCTTCCAAGCGCAGGATAACCCCAAGGGGTTGTGGGTTTTTTTCTACCAATGGGGGCTTTCCCTTCACCGCCCCCATGGGGGTGGTCCACAGGGTTCATAACTACCCCTCTTACTACGGGGCGTTTACCTAGCCAACACTTAGATCCGGCTCTACCCAAACTTTTTTGGTTCACCCCAACATTACCCACTTGTCCGACTGTTGCTAAGCAGTTTTGGGATACCAAACGGACCTCCCCAGATGGTAATCTTAAAGTGGCCAATTTACCCTCTTTTGCAATCAGTTTCGCTACAGCACCTGCTGCTCTAGCTAATTGCCCACCCCTTCCACGTGTGATTTCTATGTTATGTATGGCCGTGCCTAAGGGCATATCGGTTGAAGTAGATTCTTCTTTTTTCTCAAAAAACCCCTTCCCAAACTGTACAAGCTTCTTCCAAAGCATACGGCTTTCTAGATGTATATGACGATCTCTAGACAGATGGATCTTATATGAATCGTATGATGAAGTACCACATGAGTGGATATATAGAAAAGGAATCCAAATCTGCCGAATCGCTCATGTTATGATCTTCTACATCCTAGGTCTCCGCGTTCCGTCATCTGGCTTATGTTCTTCATGTAGCATTCAGATCGAATGACTCTATGAAATTACGTCGATACTTCCACATATTATGGGTAACGTAGGAGACATCCCTATTTTCACCCGGGGGTCTTAATTACCACTGCTTAGCTTTCAATTCGCCTCTGACCATCAAATTAAATGTGAATAACCCGTCCTCCTCTCTTTGAAACAAGGGGCGCTTCCGGTTCTGTGCGTGCTTCAAACAATTTTGTCTTCTCCATATTACCATATCTCTAGAGTCAATAATTTTCTATGAGGAACTACTGAACTCAATCACTTGCTGCCGTTACTCAACAGTTTTCTGTTGAGGTCTATCCCGTAGAGGTAGTCAAATTGGATCAGTGATCGATTTCTAGGTTTCGTCGTAAACCTAATTGGTTACTTCCAATTACGTAAATCAATAGTTCAAACCGCACTCAAAGGTAGGGCATTTCCCATTGATATAGGAACTTTTGTACCAGAAACAATAGTATCTCCAATTATAGCCCCTCTGGGATGTAAAATATATCTCTTCTCACCATCCCCATAGTGTATGAGACAAATGTATGCATTTCGATTAGGGTCGTATTCTATGGTTACGATTCTACCAGATATGTCTTTTTGATTCCGTCGAAAATCGATTTTACGGTATAGGCGCTTATGACCTCCCCCTCTATGCCTTGCGGTAATGATTCCTCTGGCATTACGACCTTTACTACAACGGTGCCGTCCATGGATCAATTTATTTCGTGGATTGGATTTCACTTGCCTGTCTACGGTTCCCTTGCGTGTGCTCGGGATAGGTGTTTTGTATAAATGTTTCGCCGTATTATTAAGTATTCTCCTTTAGTTCTTTTCTCTATCTAGAAGTGGAATAGAATAACCCGGTTGAAGGGTAATGATCATACGTCTGTAATGCATTGTATGTCCCAGAATAGGTCCCATTCTTCTACCCTTTCCGGGTAGTCGATGGCTATTCACAGCTACTACCTTAACACCAAAGAAGAGCTCAACCCAATGCTTTATTTCTGTCTTAGTGAATCCCGATTCGACATTAAAAGTATATTGATTCTTTCCCAATAAACGAAGACTTTTTTCTGTAAATACTGCGTATTTGATTCCATCCATAAATCGACTTTCCCTCCTATGCTCTGAGTTCCAGTATCGATAAGAATTCGAGTTCTTATTGTTCTTATGTTATGGTATGAATATACCATACCAATTCGTTATGTATGGATGATGGATGAGATTCCATGGATAGAGAGCCAGTTCCAATAGACTTATGGAACGTTCCCGTTCGCGTGCATCCAGCAGGAATTGAACCCGCAAATTTACCAATTATGAGTTGGGCGCTTTAACCATTCAGCCATGGATGCTTAACAGGGATCATCGTACATCGTAAATAACCAATTTTCATATAGAAAGACATATCATAGAAAAATGAAATCAAAATATTCGGAGATGGCAAATATTCGGAGATGACTATGAAAACACCTCTCTGGATCCTCGAATTGAAAGAGAGATTGAGAGGGATCAAGAATCCTAATTCTCGCTATTTGGAATGGATCCAATTCTATTGAGTCTGACTCATAGTGATCATTTCTCTTTAGCAAAGAAGGACCTTGGTTATCAAAGGATTGAACAACCGGGATCCATTTACTTATGATACCTACTTGACATTGCTAACAAGGATCTAATGAATTATGAGTTTAATAGATCCTCTTTAGCAGAAAGACGTATATTCCTTGCTCATTATCAGACAATCACTTATTCCCAAACCTCGTGTGGGGCTAATCGTTTTCATTTACCATCTCATGGAAAACCCTTTTCGTTCGCTTAGCCCTATCGGGTATTTTAGTGATAGGTTCTATAGGAACTGGACGATCCTATTTGGTCAAATACCTAACGAAAAATTCCTATTTTCCTTTCATTAAGGTACGAGGGCTTCTTATTCCACAAGAACGAAAGCACCTTTTCATTCTTTCATATACTAGGGTTTTTACTTGGAAAAGACAATGTTCCATACTAAAGGATTCGGGTCCATAACCACGAGTTCCAGTGCATTAGATCTTGTAGCACTTAGCAACGGGGCCCTATCCATTAGTATTCCACATAAGAAATCCATTATAGAAACTAATACAATTAGATTAGCTCTTCATAGACAAACTTGGGGTTTGCGAGCCAAGATAAGACCGGCTCGGGATCATGGGACCCTTTTCTCTCAGATAGGAGGGGATCTTGTACAAAATAGACTTCTAAGTAATAACCCCATAGATCCTATATCTATCTATATAAAGAGGCAATCGTGTCAGGAAGCGGGTTTTTCTTTGGCCAAACGATACTTCGAACTTGGAACGAGCATGAGGAGATTAACGAGACTTCTTTCTCTTTTGAGTTTTTCTGGCGGACCGGTCGCGCAAGATCTTTGGTCTTCCCCCGGAACCGATGAAAAAGTGGGTCGCTTCTTATGGACTCGCTCAGAATGATTCTTCTCTATCTATAGTTCATGGCCTATTAGAAGTAGAAGGCGCTCTGGTGCAATCCTTACCGACAGAAAAAGATTGCAGTCGGGTTGATAATAATCGAGTTCCATTACTTCGTCGGTCCGAACCAAGGAATCCGTTAGAAATGTTTTGAAATGGATATTGTTCTCTCTTTGATCAGGGATTGCTATATGAAATGGGTAAGTCACCAATCCCTTTGACAAATCGGGTGTCATATTAGATATCATATTCTATATATATAGAAATATCATAGAATAGACATATAGAATTTTTGGTTGGGAAATTCGAATGAATCATTGAGTGAAAAAGGAGCAAAGAATGACAAAAGACGAGACTCTACTAGTCTTCACTCTTGCGGTTTCCTCGGTTTCTGTTTTCTTATTCGGGATCTTGCTTTTCATGGTTCTCATCCCTGCAACTCGCGATTTTCGCGAGAGAACCAAATCCAAGTTGGTGAAGATCATGATTTGGGCTAGCATAGTAGTTATTACCTTTGCAATTGCGGTTCGAATCTATCCGATCTTTATCTTTTTGCTCAAAGAACGAATAAAACCCCTTGTCAAAGCCGTTTATGATAAGCTTCCCTGGATCTGGGAAGTTTCTCTTTCACGGTATTGGGATCGTTTGATCGATTTCCTTGATCGCTA